TAAAAAAACACCAATACTAAGATCGGCTAGAATAAAGCGATAGCTAAAAGGAATTACTGAATAACTTAGTAAAATAGATATGACTGCTATGGAGGGACCGATACTGAATAAACGAGTATCTCCTCTAGATGGAAGAAGATTCTCTTTGAAAAGTAGTTTTGTACCATCTGCTAGAGCTTGAAGAATTCCCAAAGGCCCGGCGTATTCGGGTCCAATGCGTTGTTGTATCCCTGCAGAGATTTCTCTTTCTAGCCAAACAATTACTAATACACCTAGTGTGATTCCTAATACAAGAGTGAAAATAGGGACAAGCATCCATATGATCCCATAGACTTCTTTTAAGGATTCCAATCTGGAAAAAGAATTGATAGCTTGTATTTCTGTTGTATCAATTATCATTTCAACGATCAACTTCTCCCATAATGATATCTATGCTACCTAGTATCGTCATAATATCAGCCAATTTCATTCTTTTAACTAACTGAGGAAGAATTTGCAAGTTGATAAAACCCGGTGGTCGAATTTTCCATCTCCAAGGAAAAACACTCTGATCTCCTATCAGAAAAATTCCCAATTCTCCTTTTGGTGCTTCGACTCTTACATAAAGTTCTTGCTTCGATAATTCAAAAGTTGGAGAAGGTTTTTTACTAATAAATCGATAGTCAAAATCATTCCACTCAGGGTCTTTTATTCTATCAAAGCGTCGGATTTCTAAATTCTCATAGGGTCCCCCTGGAATTCCTTCCAGAGCCTGTTGGATAATTTTTATGGATTCTGTCATTTCACTGATTCGTACTAAATACCGAGCTAATGAATCCCCTTCTTTTTGCCATTGAATCTCCCAATCAAATTCGTCGTAACACTCATAACGATCAACTTTACGAAGATCCCATTGTATTCCGGAAGCTCGTAGCATTGGCCCTGATAAACCCCAATTTAGTGCTTCTTCTGCGCCAATAATGCCTACGCCTTCAACTCGTTCTAAAAAAATGGGATTCCGTGTAATAAGCTGTTGATATTCAGCAACTCCGGTTAAAAAATAATCGCAAAAATCCAAACATTTATCTATCCAGCCATGAGGTAGATCAGCAGTGACTCCTCCGATACGAAAATAATTATGCATCATGCGCATACCGGTAGCAGCTTCGAATAGGTCATATATCAATTCTCGTTCTCGAAAAATATAGAAGAAAGGGGTCTGTGACCCAATATCTGCCATAAAAGGGCCAAGCCATAACAAATGGGAAGCGATACGACTTAACTCCAACATAATAGCTCTGATATAGCTAGCCCTTTTAGGTACTTGAATATTCCCTAGCTGTTCGGGTCCATTTATGGTTATTGCTTCTGTGAACATAGTAGCTAAATAATCCCAACGCGTTACATAAGGCAAATATTGTATAATTGTTCGATTTTCCGCAATTTTCTCCATCCCTCTATGTAAATAACCCAATATTGGTTCACAGTCAATAACATCTTCACCATCGAGAGTAACAATCAGTCGAAGAACACCATGCATTGATGGGTGGTGGGGACCCATATTGACTATCATGAGGTCTTTTCTTGTAGTTGGTGCAATCATAAGTTTTTCCCGAGTCATTCTTCCATGCATTGCTGAAAGTAAAAAGAAGTTCATCAAAATGTAAACGACTAAGCTCAAATGGTATCATGCTTCAAATTAACCAGTTTTTATCTCTCGAATATCCAACTCACCAATTAATTCTTTATAGCGTCCTCTATTTTTTTTTGACAAATAGGCCAGCAGTCGTTGACGTTTTCCCAAAATTTTTCGCAAACCTCTCTGAGATGAAAAATCTTTTTTGTGCAATTCCAAATGTGAAGTAAGTCTCCTTATCTTAGTGGTGAAACTGAATACTTGAAATTCAACAGACCCTCTGTTTTCTTCGTTTTCTTTTTGAGAAATAACCGAAATGAATGAATTTTTGACCATAAAAAAAATGCTCCTTGCCCTTTTTACAGATATGGATTTTACCGATCAGTAATAATAATGCCATTAATTTGAATGTGGTATATACAATAATCTAATCCGAATTTCTTTATGAACTGCTAATTTTCTGAATTCAAATCAATCAATCCACTTTCAAATTGGATTTAGATAGGAATATAAAAGTATTGGTACATTTTCGCATCGAAGAATTTAGACCTAAAATGAAGAAGGTTCTGTTGATTCATTTCGAGATCTAATTGAGACATTATCCAATTTCATATTGGATACTAGAATGAAATGTGAGACAAGACATGTGATCTGTGTATTTGTGTTCCGATACCCTATATTATAATTATATATTATATATAGGGTATCGGATATATAGAAAAAGTGTATTATCCACGAATTTTCAATCGTGGATAAAGATGTATTCTTAACATACTGAAACGACTGCCATTATTGGTATCAAACCAATAACGATTCATACAAGCTAAATCTTCGAATCGATAATTAGGCCAAAGAAATAGCTTTAATTTCATTAATTTGAATTTATTTTTCTCTCTATCAAGATGGTTATTGTCATGTGAAACTTGGCTGCTGTTTTTTACGTTCTTTCCGTTCCAAAATACTGGATTTCTATCTACATCATTTCTATTCTTTGAATTCAAACAAATTAGAATTCTCAATTTTCTACGACGTCTAAACGAGAAAATATTTTCAGGAACAAGCAAATCAAAATGATTTTTGTCTCTATTTCCACTTATTCTGTCATGTGCTGAAATAGCTTCATCAAAATTATTCTTAGAAACATATCTTTGCTTTTGGTATTTTTGATTGGTTTGGTGCTTCCTCTTATGAACCAACGAAATACCTATGGTTTGATACATAATAAATTGTCCATCTTTTGGGACAGACAGACGAATGGGTTCTATAATCAACATTCCTTCGTTTAGCAATTCTGAAACAAATAAATCTGTCTGAACCAGCATGATATCCAAACTCATTTCTTCCTTGTGAAGCGAGTACATAATAATTTTTCTTGGATCTGTCAGTCTAAGCAGGAGAGAATATGTCTGGATATTATTCATGATTCTGTCATCCAAAGTATAGGTAGTGTCCACTTGAAAAAGCAAATAACGTTTCATGAATAAATCTAGTTCTGATTCTATGCTGCTTTGTTTCTTTTTCTTTTTTTTCATGTTTGATCTTGCAGAATTTTCTTCAATATCTTTTTCTTGTTCAATATCTTTTTCTTGTGAGAGAACGGATTCAAGATCTCCTAGGCTTGTGGTTTCTTTTTCTTCTTGATTTCGATGCTCTTTATTCGATGCTATCAAAAAACTTCCCTTTTCCTTGTCTTTTTCCTTTTCCTTGTCTTTTTCCTTTTCCTTGTCCTTGTCTTTTTCCTTGTCATTGATCTTTTTCTTTTCAGTACTACTACTATTTAAATTTGTATTCAAATTTAAAAGAAGTAATTTGCTTGGTATAAACCAAGGTTTCGTTTTATTATATGCATTAGAAAGTAACACCAATTCTGGGAAGAACCAAAGTTCCCGATTCGAGAAAAGATCTTTTTTATGAATTATTTCAGAATTATTAGTACGAATTTGAGTCTTTTGATTCCTATTGGTATCGATCGTGATCCAGGCCTCAATATTGGCTTTTTGTCTAAGAGAAAAATTGATAATTTTGCAATCAAAATATTTTCTATCGGCCGTTTTTTTCATATTTTTTTCCATATATAGAATATCGACCTTTCCTAGATAATTTTTAATAGGGATGTTCCTCAGCATATCAAAAAGGGTTTCTTTAGCCGTTTTATAAGAAATCTTTTGGTTCATATTTCCTTGAAATGGAGATCCATAAAAAAAGCATTCCCTTTTTTTTTCATAATTAAGAAATTGATATGATAAAAGATCATATCTATAGTTTTTTTGAAAATTATTTTTTTGATTAGATAATAAATATACTCCAATTTGTTTTTGTTTTTTGGAATCAATTAATTGGTCTTTTGAATTCCATTTGCTAAAATTTCCCTTTTTAGCTATACGACTCTGATGAACTGTATTTCGCCATTTTTCTGGTATTAATCTAGACCATCTGATCTGAGATAAATCGTATTGATAACAGCCTCTTAACCAGTTTTTCCAGTGATTCATTTCATAACTCGGACGTTTCTTATTCTCCAATTTCGAATGAACCATTCCTTGTGTTTCAAAAGACGCCTTTATTTCAGGCTTAATAAAAAAGGGGATTCCTTGATATTGAAGAACAGATCTTAATTTATACGAGTTACTAACTTGGATTTGTGATAATATGTAAAATACATATGCTTGTGACACGTAGGATAAGTCATAAAAAATATGTGAATTTGGTTCACTATCCCTAATATTATCAAGATTCTCAAGTGACTTTGTTATAGTCGAACTAAACGGAATTGAATTTTTCTGTTTTTTTTTTTTCTTGTTTTGTTTCATTATTAGAAATGGATTTTTTTTTGTTGATTCAAGAAAAAGTTCTGTAGTCATTCTGGGAATATTCATGATAGATAAAAAGATATCTGTGTATATTCTTTTAATAAATAATTTAAAAAAAATGGGTAATTTAGCGATTAATCGAGCATTTCTTCTTTTTAATATTTGCCATTTTTCGAATCTTTTAGCATTATAACTTGTTTTGTTAGGACTAAGATTATTTATTTTTGGAGTTCCTTTTTTTTTCTCTTTTGTGAGTTTTTCTAGTTGATTTCGAATTGTACTTGTTCTATCAGTGAGATCCTTGATTTTTTTTTCTGTCATTGAAGAATTTTTCCAACTCTCAGATGTAATTTGATTAAATGATTCGTGAATTCTTTGATTGCTGATTAGGGAATCTTTTTGTTCTTTAATTTCACTCGATTCATATAGTTCTACTTCTCTTAATCGAAATAATCCAATTGGATTGACTTTTGAAAGTTGTTGAAATAATTTTGTTTTTCCTTTGAAAACTCGAAAATACTTCTTTTGTAATTTTTTTTTTAATTTTAAAACTTGTTTTGGGAGTTCCTTAAAAA